GCTAACGTAGCTTAACTAAAGCATAACACTGAAGATGTTGAAATAGGCCCTAGAAAGCCTCGCAAGCACAAAGGCTTGGTCCTGACTTTGCTGTCAACTTTAGCTCAACTTACACATGCAAGTATCCGCACCCCTGTGAGAATGCCCTACAGCCCCCCGCCCGGGGGCAAGGAGCTGGTATCAGGCACATTTTTAGCCCACGACGCCTTGCTTAGCCACACCCTCAAGGGAATTCAGCAGTGACAGACATTAAGCCATAAGTGAAAACTTGACTTAGTCAGAGCTAAGAGGGCCGGTAAAACTCGTGCCAGCCACCGCGGTTATACGAGAGGCCCAAGTTGATGAAAAACGGCGTAAAGCGTGGTTAAGTTAAAATCAAAACTAAAGCCGAACACCCCCAAAGCTGTTATACGCACCCGGAGGTTAGAAGTCCAACTACGAAGGTGGCTTTACCCAACCTGAACCCACGAAAGCTAAGTTACAAACTGGGATTAGATACCCCACTATGCTTAGCCCTAAACATTGGTAGTTCTTTACAATCACTACCCGCCTGGGAACTACGAGCATCAGCTTAAAACCCAAAGGACTTGGCGGTGCTTTAGACCCACCTAGAGGAGCCTGTTCTAGAACCGATAACCCCCGTTCAACCTCACCTCTCCTTGTTTATCCCGCCTATATACCACCGTCGTCAGCTTACCCTGTGAGGGATTAGTAGTGAGCTAAACTGGTACAACCCTAAACGTCAGGTCGAGGTGTAGCGTATGGAGAGGGAAGAAATGGGCTACATTCGCTGCAACAGCGAACACGAATGATGAACTGAAACATTCATCTGAAGGAGGATTTAGCAGTAAGTAGAAAATAGAGTGTTCCACTGAAACCGGCCCTGAAGCGCGCACACATCGCCCGTCACTCTCCCCGAGCCTAATTTCATAGTTAACTAAAGCCTAGTATCTGCAAAGGGGAGGCAAGTCGTAACATAGTAAGTGTACCGGAAGGTGCACTTGGCAAAGCAGGACGTAGTTAAGACAGAAAAACATCTCCCTTACACTGAGGAATCACCCGTGCAAGTCGGGTCGCCCTGATGCCCAAAAGCTAGCCCACCTAACCAACCTCAAATAAATCAATCTAAATAACCCCGAAGACACCACTATTTAAATTACCAAACCATTTTCCCTCCTTAGTATAGGCGATAGAAAAGGACTCACGGCGCAATAGAGAAAGTACCGCAAGGGAATGCTGAAAGAGAAGTGAAACAACTCATAAAAGCTCAGAAAAGCAGAGATTATAACTCGTACCTTTTGCATCATGATTTAGCAAGTGTAACTTAAGCAAAGAGAACTTTAGTTTAACATCCCGAAACTACGTGAGCTACTCCAAGACAGCCTGTTAATAGGGCACACCCGTCTCTGTTGCAAAAGAGTGGGAAGAGCTTTGAGTAGAGGTGATAGACCTACCGAACATAGTTATAGCTGGTTGCCCAGGAAATGAATAGAAGTTCAGCCTTCCGGCTTCTCTTTTCACCCCGGCCTAACACCAATTGATGATATAAGAAACCGGAAGAGTTAGTCAAAGGGGGTACAGCCCCTTTGAACCAAGGTACAACTTTGTCAGGAGGGTAAAGATCATACTAAGCAAGGAAAGTACTCCCGTGGGCTTGAAAGCAGCCATCCTTGAAGAAAGCGTCACAGCTCAAGTACTCTACTTAAACCCTCTTATTCTGATCACCTAATCTTATCCCCCTAATTATACTGGGCCTTCCCATGCTTTCATGGGAGTGACGATGCTAATATGAGTAATAAGGGGGCCTACGCCCCCCTCCCCGCACACGTGTACACCGGAACGGACCACCCGCCGACTCTTAACGAACCCAACAAAAGAGGGAATTGGATAACAAACCAAACAACTAGAAAACTATCCAAAAACTAGCCGTTAACCCCACACAGGTGTGCCCCCGGGAAAGACTAAAAGGAAAAGAAGGAACTCGGCAAACATAAGCCCTCGCCTGTTTACCAAAAACATCGCCTCTTGAAACCTACTAATAAGAGGTCCCGCCTGCCCTGTGACTATAGTTTAACGGCCGCGGTATTTTGACCGTGCGAAGGTAGCGCAATCACTTGTCTTTTAAATGGAGACCTGTATGAATGGCATAACGAGGGCTTAACTGTCTCCTTTTCCCGGTCAATGAACTTGATCTCCCCGTGCAGAAGCGGGGATACTACCATAAGACGAGAAGACCCTATGGAGCTTTAGACACTAGAGTAGACCATGTTAATGAGCCTGAACAAAGGACTAAACAGAATGGACCCTCCCCTAATGTCTTTGGTTGGGGCGACCGCGGGGTACTAAACAACCCCCACGTGGAGTGGGAGTACCCCCTCCTGCAGCCGAGAGTTACAGCTCTAATAAACAGAAATTCTGACCAAAAAGATCCGGCAACGCCGATCAACGGACCGAGTTACCCTAGGGATAACAGCGCAATCCTCTTTTAGAGCCCATATCGACAAGGGGGTTTACGACCTCGATGTTGGATCAGGACATCCTAATGGTGCAGCCGCTATTAAGGGTTCGTTTGTTCAACGATTAAAGTCCTACGTGATCTGAGTTCAGACCGGAGTAATCCAGGTCAGTTTCTATCTATGCTGTGCTCTTCTCTAGTACGAAAGGACCGAGAAGAGGAGGCCTATACCCCTGGCACGCCTCCCCCCCACCTGATGAGTTTAACTGAAAAAGGTAAAAGGGCATAACCCCGTGCCGAAGATTACGGCATGCTAGAGTGGCAGAACCCGGTTTTGCGAAAGGCCTAAGCCCTTTATACGGAGGCTCAAATCCTCCCCCTAGCTATGATTTCCTATATTATTACCCACATCGTTAATCCCTTAACCTTCATTATTCCTGTATTACTAGCTGTCGCCTTCCTCACACTACTTGAACGCAAAGTTCTAGGGTACATACAACTTCGTAAGGGACCTAATGTTGTTGGCCCCTACGGGCTCCTCCAGCCCATTGCCGATGGCCTAAAGCTCTTTATTAAGGAACCTATCCGGCCTTCCACAGCCTCCCCAGTTCTTTTTCTTCTTGCACCTATTCTAGCCCTGACTCTTGCCCTCACCTTATGAGCCCCCATACCCCTCCCCTACCCCATCATTGACCTCAACCTCGGTGTCTTGTTTATTCTCGCATTATCTAGCCTTGCGGTCTACTCCATCTTGGGATCGGGCTGAGCCTCTAATTCTAAGTATGCCCTAATTGGTGCTCTACGCGCCGTGGCCCAGACCATTTCTTACGAAGTAAGCTTAGGCCTTATTCTATTAAGTATCATCATTTTCGCGGGCGGTTTTACACTTCAAACTTTTAACATTGCCCAGGAAAGCGTATGACTAATCATCCCGGCTTGACCCCTTGCAGCTATGTGGTACATTTCAACCCTTGCCGAGACCAACCGCGCACCCTTTGACCTAACTGAGGGCGAGTCCGAGTTGGTCTCGGGCTTTAATGTAGAATATGCTGGGGGCCCTTTTGCCCTCTTTTTCCTTGCGGAGTACGCTAACATTCTTCTTATAAATACTCTCTCCGCCACACTTTTCTTGGGAGCCTCGCACATCCCCTCTTTTCCAGAGCTAACTGCTGTGAACCTTATAACTAAGGCTGCTTTTCTCTCCGTGCTTTTTCTCTGGGTGCGAGCTTCGTACCCCCGGTTCCGTTATGACCAACTCATGCATCTTATTTGAAAGAACTTCCTCCCTTTGACCCTCGCTCTAGTTATTTGACATCTCTCTCTTCCTATTGCTTTCGCCGGCTTGCCTCCCCAAGCCTAAAGGAGGCGTCGTGCCTGAAATTAAGGGCCACTTTGATAGAGTGAACCATGGGGGTTAAAGTCCCCCCGACTCCTTAGAAAAAAGGGGTTCGAACCCTACCTCAAGAGATCAAAACTCTTAGTGCTTCCACTACACCACTTCCTAGTAGAGTCAGCTAATAAAGCTTTTGGGCCCATACCCCAAACATGTTGGTTAAATTCCTTCCTCCACTAATGAACCCCTTTATTTTGTCAACCCTTCTCTTTGGTCTAGGCTTAGGGACTACCATTACCTTCGCAAGCTCTCACTGACTCCTTGCATGGATAGGACTAGAGATAAACACTCTCGCAATCCTTCCTCTTATGGCCCAACACCACCACCCCCGAGCAGTTGAAGCCACCACCAAATATTTCCTTACCCAGGCAACCGCTGCTGCAATACTTCTCTTTGCCAGCTCTACTAATGCCTGAATAACTGGACAGTGGGGGATCCAACAACTAACTCACCCCCTTCCAATTACGTTAATTACTTTAGCCCTTGCCCTCAAGATTGGCCTTGCCCCCTTGCACTCCTGACTGCCTGAAGTGCTACAGGGCCTTGATTTAACCACCGGTCTAATTTTGTCCACCTGGCAAAAGTTAGCACCCTTTGTCTTACTTCTACAAATTTGCCCTCCTAGCTCTTCCCTCCTTGTTGTTCTGGGCCTGGCTTCGACCCTTGTAGGCGGCTGGGGCGGCCTTAACCAAACTCAGCTCCGCAAGATCTTGGCTTACTCCTCCATTGCCCACTTAGGGTGGATGGTTCTTATCTTACACTTCTCCCCACCTCTAACAACTCTTGCACTCATAATATACCTGATCATGACCTTTCCAGCTTTTCTTGTGTTTAAATTAAATGCATCTACCACCATTAATTCCCTTGCCACTTCTTGAACTAAGGCCCCTGCACTCACCTCCCTAGCCCCGCTTATTCTTCTTTCTTTAGGCGGTCTCCCCCCGTTGGCGGGGTTTATACCCAAGTGGCTCATCCTTCAGGAACTATCTAAACAATGTCTTGCCCCGGCCGCAACCTTAGCTGCCTTTGCAGCCCTTTTAAGCCTCTACTTCTACCTTCGTCTATCGTATGCCATGGCTCTCACTATATCCCCAAACAATACAAGTGCAACCTCCCCCTGGCGTTTCTCATCCCCTCAGCTAACGCTACCTCTCGCTATCTCTGCCACAGCAACGCTTTTACTCCTCCCATTGTCCCCAGCCGTGGTTGCTCTACTGACTTTTTAAGGGACTTAGGCTAAGCAGACCAAGGGCCTTCAAAGCCCTAAGCGAGGGTTAGACTCCCTCAGACCCTGATAAGACTTGCGGAACACTAATCCACATCTCCTGCATGCAAAGCAGACACTTTGATTAAGCTAAAGCCTTCCTAGAAGGGCAGGCCTCGATCCTACAAGTTCTTAGTTAACAGCTAAGCGCCCAAACCAGAGAGCATCCAACTACTTTCCCCCGCCTTGGCAGGCGTAAGAGGCGGGGGAAAGCCCTGGCAGGAGTTAGTCTGCCTCTTTAGATTTGCAATCTAATGTGTTAACACCTCAGGGCTTGGTAAGAAGAGGGCTCAAACCTCTGTACATGGGGCTACAATCCACCGCTTAGAACTCAGCCATCCTACCTGTGGCCATCACACGATGATTCTTCTCAACTAATCACAAAGATATCGGCACCCTATATTTAGTATTTGGTGCTTGGGCCGGGATAGTGGGCACAGCTTTAAGCCTTCTTATTCGAGCTGAGCTAAGTCAGCCTGGTGCTCTTCTTGGCGACGACCAGATTTACAATGTTATCGTTACTGCCCACGCTTTCGTTATAATCTTCTTTATAGTCATGCCAATCATGATCGGAGGCTTCGGCAACTGACTTATCCCTTTAATAATCGGGGCCCCTGATATAGCATTTCCTCGAATAAACAACATAAGTTTTTGGCTTCTTCCCCCTTCTTTTCTTCTCCTTTTAGCTTCTTCTGGGGTTGAGGCGGGAGCTGGAACAGGTTGAACTGTTTACCCGCCCCTTTCTGGAAACCTTGCCCACGCAGGTGCTTCAGTTGACCTAACAATTTTTTCCCTGCACCTAGCTGGGATTTCTTCTATTCTAGGTGCTATCAATTTCATTACCACAATTATTAACATAAAACCCCCAGCTATTTCCCAATACCAAACACCCCTGTTCGTTTGGTCTGTGCTGATTACTGCAGTCCTCCTTCTCTTGTCCCTCCCGGTTTTAGCAGCCGGAATCACCATGCTCTTAACAGACCGTAACCTAAATACAACCTTCTTTGACCCTGCCGGAGGCGGAGACCCCATCCTTTACCAACACTTATTCTGATTCTTCGGTCACCCCGAAGTGTATATTCTTATTCTTCCCGGCTTTGGAATAATCTCACATATCGTTGCTTACTACTCTGGGAAAAAAGAACCCTTCGGGTACATGGGAATAGTCTGAGCAATAATGGCCATCGGCCTCTTAGGGTTTATTGTTTGGGCTCACCACATGTTTACTGTTGGGATAGACGTAGACACACGGGCTTACTTTACCTCCGCCACCATAATTATTGCAATCCCCACAGGCGTAAAAGTCTTTAGTTGGCTGGCAACACTCCACGGTGGCTCTATTAAATGAGAAACCCCACTTCTCTGAGCTCTCGGTTTTATTTTTCTATTTACTGTCGGAGGTCTAACAGGCATTATTCTTGCCAATTCCTCCCTAGACATCGTGCTTCACGACACTTATTACGTAGTTGCCCACTTCCACTACGTACTCTCGATGGGCGCTGTCTTTGCCATTGTTGCAGGCTTTGTACATTGATTCCCGCTATTTTCAGGCTACACTCTTCATAGTACTTGAACAAAAGTCCACTTTGGCGTTATATTTGCAGGTGTTAATTTAACTTTCTTCCCCCAACACTTCCTGGGCTTAGCCGGAATACCTCGACGGTACTCAGACTATCCAGATGCTTACACCCTCTGAAACACAGTGTCTTCCATTGGCTCACTAGTATCCCTTGTTGCAGTGATTATGTTTTTGTTTATTATTTGGGAGGCATTTGCTGCCAAACGCGAAGTCTTAGCAGTTGAGCTTACAACAACTAATGTTGAATGACTCCACGGCTGCCCCCCTCCTTACCACACCTTCGAAGAGCCTGCGTTTGTTCAAGTTCAATCAAACTAACGAGAAAGGGAGGACTTGAACCCCCGTATGCTGGTTTCAAGCCAACCACATAACCGCTCTGTCACTTTCTTCATAAGACACTAGTAAAGCAGCAATTACACCGCCTTGTCAAGGCGGGGTTGTGGGTTAAACTCCCGCGTGTCTTGCCCCTTAATGGCCAACCCCTCCCAGCTAGGATTCCAGGATGCAGCTTCACCTGTTATAGAAGAACTTCTCCACTTCCACGACCACGCTTTGATGATTGTTTTCTTAATCAGCACTTTAGTCCTATACATTATTGTTGCTATGGTTTCAACAAAGCTAACCAATAAATATATCTTAGACTCCCAAGAGATTGAGATCATCTGAACTGTCCTCCCAGCAATTATCCTTATCCTAATCGCCCTCCCCTCTTTACGAATTCTCTATCTTATAGACGAAATCAACAACCCCCTTTTAACCATTAAAGCTGTTGGTCACCAGTGGTACTGAAGCTACGAATACACGGACTACGAAGACCTGGGCTTTGATGCTTATATGATCCCCACGCAAGACCTGACCCCCGGTCAATTCCGCCTTATAGAAGCAGACCATCGAATGGTTATTCCCGCAGAGTCCCCCATTCGCGTGTTAGTATCAGCTGATGATGTATTGCATTCGTGAGCAGTGCCCTCTCTAGGCATCAAGATGGACGCTGTCCCCGGTCGCTTAAACCAAACAGCTTTCATTGCATCACGTCCCGGAGTTTTCTACGGTCAGTGCTCTGAGATCTGTGGGGCAAATCACAGTTTTATGCCCATCGTGGTCGAAGCAGTCCCCATAACAAACTTCGAGGGCTGGTCGTCCCGCATGCTTGAAGACGCCTCGCTAAGAAGCTAAATAGGACCTAGCGTTAGCCTTTTAAGCTAAAGACTGGTGATTTCCAACCACCCCTAGCGACATGCCTCAACTAGACCCCTCACCCTGGTTTGCTATACTAGTCTTCTCTTGATTGGTCTTCCTAGCTATTATCCCCCCTAAGGTTATGGCCCACACCTTTTCCAACGAGCCCACCCTGCAAAGCACCGATAAACGCCTTGCCAACCCCTGAATCTGACCATGACCTTAAGCTTCTTTGATCAATTTATAACCCCCATTTTTCTTGGTATTCCTTTAGCAGCTATCGCTATTGCCCTTCCATGAGTCCTTTTCCCCACCCCAACAACCCGTTGGGTCAGCAACCGATTTCTAGCTCTTCAAGGTTGGTTCATTAACCGCTTTACACAACAACTCCTCCTCCCCGTAAACCTGGGCGGTCACAAATGAGCAGCTCTGTTGACTTCTTTAATGATTTTTTTAATCACCCTTAACATGCTTGGTCTTCTTCCTTACACTTTTACTCCCACCACCCAGCTCTCTATCAACTTGGGCCTTGCCACACCCCTTTGACTCGCAACTGTAATTATTGGTATACGAAACCAACCAACGCACGCCTTAGGTCATCTTCTTCCTGAAGGGACCCCTGGCCCTCTAATTCCGGTTTTGATTATTATCGAGACAATTAGCTTATTTATTCGCCCTCTTGCCTTAGGGGTTCGGTTGACAGCCAACCTCACAGCCGGACACCTTTTAATTCAATTAATTGCCACCGCAAGCTTTGTTCTTCTACCTTTGATGCCGGCCGTGGCCTTTACTATCACTCTTGTGCTATTTCTTCTAACACTTCTAGAAGTCGCTGTCGCCATAATTCAGGCCTATGTCTTTGTTCTTCTCTTAACCCTTTACCTACAAGAAAACGTTTAATGACCCACCAAGCACACCCCTTCCACATAGTTGACCCTAGCCCCTGACCCCTCACTGGCGCAATCGCCGCCCTACTAATAACTTCGGGCCTCGCAACCTGGTTTCACTTTCAATCAACAACCTTAATAGGCCTAGGCACCACCCTTCTGCTCCTCACGATGTACCAGTGATGACGAGACATTGTCCGGGAAGGCACTTTCCAAGGCCACCACACACCCCCCGTCCAGAAGGGCCTTCGCTATGGTATGGTCCTATTCATTACTTCCGAGGTCTTCTTCTTTCTTGGGTTCTTCTGAGCTTTTTACCATGCCAGTCTAGCCCCCACGCCAGAACTCGGGGGCTGCTGGCCCCCCACTGGTATTACCACCTTAGACCCCTTTGAGGTCCCTCTACTTAACACAGCAGTTCTCCTTGCATCCGGCGTCACTGTTACTTGAGCTCACCACAGCATTATAGAGGGCGAACGGAAGCAAGCTATTCAATCTCTTGCCCTTACCATCCTTTTAGGGTTCTATTTTACCTTCCTTCAAGGCATGGAATACCATGAAGCCCCCTTCACCATCGCAGACGGTGTGTACGGCTCTTCCTTTTTTGTAGCAACAGGCTTCCACGGACTACATGTTATTATTGGCTCTTCATTCCTAGCTGTTTGTCTCTTACGTCAGGTCCGCCACCATTTTACAGCTGAGCACCACTTCGGGTTTGAAGCTGCTGCTTGGTACTGGCACTTCGTAGACGTCGTATGGCTATTCCTTTATATCTCCATCTACTGGTGAGGATCTTAATCTTTCTAGTACTAAGTTAGTATAAGTGACTTCCAATCACCTGGTCTTGGTTAGAGCCCAAGGAAAGATAATGAACTTAATCACAACTGTTATTGCTATCACAGCTACACTCTCCCTTGTGTTGACCCTTGTCTCCTTTTGACTTCCGCAAACAACCCCTGACCACGAGAAACTCTCACCATACGAATGCGGGTTTGACCCCCTGGGCTCCGCCCGCCTTCCTTTTTCACTGCGATTTTTTCTAGTGGCAATTCTTTTTCTTCTTTTTGACCTAGAGATTGCCCTTCTTCTCCCGCTCCCCTGGGGGGACCAGTTGACTTCCCCTCTTAGTACTTTTTTGTGGGCAACTGCAGTTCTCATCCTTCTAACCTTAGGCCTCATTTATGAGTGGGCCCAGGGAGGCTTGGAGTGGGCTGAGTAGGTGGTTAGTTTAAACAAAACCTTTGATTTCGGCTCAAACACTTATGGTTACACCCCATAGCTGCCTAATGACCCCTGTTCACTTTGCTTTCTCCTCAGCCTTCACATTGGGACTAACGGGCTTGGCTTTTCATCGAACCCACCTTCTCTCTGCCCTCCTCTGCCTAGAGGGAATAATGCTTTCTTTATTTATTGCCTTTTCCCTTTGAACCCTTCAGTTGGATTCCACAAACTTCTCGGGGGCCCCACTGCTTCTTCTAGCCTTCTCAGCCTGTGAGGCAAGTGCCGGCCTAGCCCTGCTAGTTGCTGCTGCCCGCACCCACGGAACCGATCACCTTCAGAACCTTAACCTTCTCCAATGCTAAAAGTCCTTATCCCAACTCTTATACTTATCCCAACCACATGGTTGACTAAACCCAAACAACTCTGGCCCACTACTTTAGCCCACAGTCTCTTTATTGCCCTTCTTAGCCTAACTTGATTTATTAACATAAGTGAGACGGGTTGAACTAGCCTCGGTTCTTACCTGGCCACAGACTCCCTCTCTACCCCCTTGCTAGTCCTAACTTGCTGACTCTTACCACTCATGATTATTGCGAGCCAGGCCCACACGGCAGCTGAACCTTGTAACCGTCAGCGGACTTACATCACTCTGTTAACCTCCCTTCAGATCTTCCTCATCCTAGCTTTTGGTGCAACCGAAATCATTCTCTTTTATATCATGTTTGAGGCAACTCTTATCCCCACCCTCATCATTATTACCCGTTGGGGGAACCAAACTGAACGCTTGAACGCGGGTGTGTATTTTCTCTTCTACACCCTCGCAGGTTCCTTGCCCCTTCTTGTTGCCCTCCTTCTCTTACAAAACAGTGCTGGCACACTTTCCCTTCTAACCATCCCATACTCAGACCCTGCACATCTTATCTCTTTTGCGGACAAGCTGTGATGAGCGAGCTGTATCCTTGCTTTTCTTGTCAAGATACCTTTATACGGTATGCATCTGTGACTCCCAAAGGCACATGTAGAGGCCCCTGTTGCAGGCTCCATAATTCTTGCTGCTGTCCTCCTAAAACTTGGCGGTTACGGCATAATGCGTATGGTTGTAATCCTAGACCCTTTAACTAAAGACTTAAGTTATCCTTTCATTATCTTTGCTTTATGGGGTGTGGTTATAACGGGCTCTATTTGCCTGCGACAAACAGATTTAAAGTCCCTCATCGCTTACTCTTCAGTTAGCCACATAGGACTTGTTGTAGCAGCCATCCTAATCCAAACCCCGTGAAGTTTCTCGGGTGCTCTTATTCTTATGATTGCACACGGCCTTGCATCTTCAGCTCTATTTTGCCTTGCAAACACAAACTATGAGCGTACACACAGCCGCACTTTGGTGCTGGCACGGGGCCTACAAATAGCTCTCCCTCTTATGTGCACATGGTGGTTTATCAGCACCCTTGCTAATTTGGGCCTACCCCCCTTGCCCAACCTCATGGGCGAACTCATAATTATTGTCTCCCTGTTCAGCTGATCCTGATGAACCCTCGTTCTAACAGGCGCAGGCACTCTGATTACTGTCAGCTACTCCCTCTATATGTTCATTATAACTCAGCGTGGTCCCCTCCCTCTGCATATAATTGCCCTAGACCCCACTCACACTCGAGAACATCTAGTTATGGCTCTTCACCTAATCCCTCTTCTCCTCCTCGTACTTAAACCCGAACTAGTCTGAGGCTGGACCACATGTAGGTGTAGTTTAACAAAATGTTAGATTGTGATTCTAAAGACGGGGGTTACACTCCCCTCACCCACCGAGAGAGGCTCGCTAGCAACGAGGACTGCTAATCTTCGCAACCTTGGTTGAACCCCAAGGCTCACTCGAACAACTTCTGTAGGATAATAGCCATCCGTTGGACTTAGGATCCGAAGACTCTTGGTGCAAATCCAAGTGGGAGTAGAAATGTGACACACCCCTCCTGTAATCTACTCTGGGATAATCATTGTTGTGACGATTCTGTTCTTCACACTACTCTCATCGCTTATACCCACCACCTCAACACCTAACCAGACTGCCCAACACATCACCACAGCAGTGAAGCTTTCTTTCTTTGTTAGTCTTATGCCTCTGTTTACATTCTTTAATGAAGGCGCGGAAACAATCCTAACATCCTGGGTTTGAATAAACACTACATGTTTTGAAATTAACCTTAGCTTTAAAATCGATCAGTACTCTGTAGTTTTTACAACTGTTGCCTTGTACGTAACTTGGTCTATTCTAGAATTTGCCTCATGGTACATGCACTCAGACCCCAACATGGGCCGATTTTTTAAATTCCTCTTGATTTTTCTGATAGCAATGCTCACCCTCGTGACAGCTAATAACATATTTCAGCTGTTCATTGGCTGAGAGGGGGTTGGGATCATATCCTTTCTCCTTATTGGCTGATGGGGTGGGCGAGCCGACGCCAATACTGCTGCCCTCCAAGCAGTTGTATACAACCGAATCGGTGATATCGGACTAATTTTTACCATGGCCTGAATGGCTACAAATCTTAATTCTTGGGAGATACAACAAATCTTCATCTCTTCCAAGGATCTTGACCTCACTTTTCCCCTCCTTGGCCTGATTGTCGCCGCCGCTGGGAAGTCCGCTCAGTTCGGACTTCACCCTTGGCTGCCGTCAGCCATAGAGGGTCCCACGCCAGTATCTGCCCTACTTCATTCTAGCACAATGGTTGTTGCTGGCATCTTTCTCTTAGTCCGCCTAAGCCCCCTCCTCGAGGATAACCAAACCGCCTTAACTATTTGCTTATGTTTGGGGGCCCTCACCACCCTCTTTGCAGCAACATGCGCTCTTACTCAAAATGACATTAAGAAAATTGTGGCTTTCTCTACGTCAAGTCAGCTTGGACTAATAATGGTCGCCATCGGACTTAACCAGCCTCACTTGGCCTTCCTCCATATCTGCACCCATGCCTTCTTTAAAGCTATGCTTTTTCTTTGCTCCGGTTCAGTAATTCACAGCCTTAGTGATGAGCAAGACATCCGTAAAATGGGGGGTATACATCATCTTACCCCTCTCACCTCCTCCTGCCTAACAATTGGCAGCCTTGCTCTCGCCGGCACCCCCTTCCTCGCTGGCTTCTTTTCAAAGGATGCCATCCTCGAGGCTCTTAACACATCCCACTTGAACGCCTGAGCCCTCGCTTTAACCCTCCTAGCCACCTCTTTTACAGCCATCTACAGCCTCCGAGTAATCTTTTTTGTCACCATGGGACACCCTCGATTTAATTCAGTATCCCCCATTGACGAGAATAGCCCTTTCGTAGTTAATCCCATCAAGCGACTTGCATGGGGTAGCATCATTGCCGGCCTTCTGATCACCTCAGCCATTGTGCCACTTAAGACCCCTATTATTTCTATGCCCCTTCCATTAAAATTGGCTGCTTTAATCGTTTCAATCACAGGTCTCCTTCTTGCCATTGAGCTGGCCTCGCTCACCTCTAAGCAATACAAGCCAACCCCCTACCTTTCCCCACACCACTTCTCCAACATACTCGGGTATTTCCCCTCCATCATCCACCGCCTAACCCCCAAGCTAGGGCTCTCCGTTGGCCAAGCTGTTGCAACCCAGATGCTTGACCAAACCTGAATGGAGAAGATTGGCCCTAAAGCTGTTATTTCAAGTCGTTCCCCCCTTATCACCACAACCAGCAATACACAACGCGGACTAGTAAAAACCTACTTAACCCTTTTCCTTCTAACACTTGCCCTGGCACTTTTTCTTAACTTCTTTTAAACTGCCCGGACTGAGCCACGGCTCAGCCCCCGGGTTAACTCTAGCACAACAAAAAGAGTGAGGAGTAGGGCTCATGCGCTGAGCACTAGTATCTGCCCCCCAGACGAGTACATTATTGCTACCCCTCCAATATCCCCACGAAGCGTGTTGAAACTCCCCGGCTCGTCAGCTGGGACCCAAGATTCTTCATACCACCCCTCTCGGAACACCGAAGACAAGCCCGCAACTCCTCCCACGTAGAGTCCCGCATACGCCCCAACCTGTCGACTCCCCCACCCCTCTGGGAATGGCTCAGCAGCCAAGGCTGCTGAATAAGCAAACACTACTAGTATTCCCCCTAGATAAATCAAAAATAGGACTAAAGACAGGAACGGGCCCCCGTGGCTCACTAATACCCCACACCCCATACCTGCTACTGCTACAAGCCCTAAGGCAGCAAAGTACGGGGACGGATTTGAAGCAACTGCTACCAACCCTAAGACTAAACCTAGTAAAAATAAACACATAACAAAAGTCATAATTCTTGCCAGGACTTTAACCAAGACCAATGGCTTGAAAAACCATCGTTGTAATTCAACTACAGGAACCAAAATGGCAAGCCTACGGAAAACCCACCCCTTACTAAAAATTGCAAACAACGCATTAGTTGACCTTCCCGCCCCCTCAAACATCTCAGTGTGATGAAACTTTGGCTCCCTTCTTGGCCTCTGCTTGATTGTCCAAATTTTAACTGGGCTTTTCCTAGCGATACACTACACCTCTGATATCGCCACAGCCTTTTCCTCTGTCGGCCATATTTGCCGGGATGTAAACTATGGTTGATTAATTCGAAACCTCCATGCTAACGGCGCATCTTTCTTTTTTATCTGCATCTACATACACATCGGCCGAGGTCTCTACTATGGGTCCTACCTCTACAAAGAGACTTGAAATATTGGTGTCGTCCTCCTACTCTTAGTTATGATAACAGCATTTGTTGGCTACGTCCTCCCTTGAGGTCAAATATCTTTCTGAGGGGCTACCGTTATTACCAACCTCCTCTCAGCTGTTCCTTATATTGGGGGTTCCCTCGTCCAGTGGATCTGAGGGGGCTTCTCTGTCGACAACGCCACCCTTACACGTTTCTTTGCCTTTCATTTCTTGTTTCCTTTCGTTATTGCTGGTGCTACACTTGTTCACCTCCTATTCCTCCACCAGACCGGCTCAAACAATCCACTTGGTCTAAACTCTGATGCTGACAAAATTTCTTTCCACCCCTACTTCTCCTACAAAGACCTACTTGGTTTTGTAGCTCTTCTTGTTGGTCTAACCTCTCTCGCCCTCTTCGCTCCAAATCTGCTAGGTGACCCAGACAACTTCACCCCGGCCAACCCCCTGGTCACCCCACCACACATCAAGCCAGAGTGATATTTCTTGTTTGCCTACGCCATTCTTCGGTCTATCCCCAATAAGTTGGGGGGCGTTCTTGCCCTCCTCGCCTCCATCCTCGTTCTCATGGTTGTCCCAATTCTTCACACATCCAAACAACGAGGCTTAACGTTTCGACCCCTAACTCAATTCCTCTTTTGAACCCTTATTGCTGACGTGACCATCCTGACCTGAATTGGGGGCATGCCAGTTGAGGACCCCTTCATTATTATTGGACAAGTAGCATCTCTTCTCTATTTTTCCTTGTTCCTAGTCCTTTATCCAGCAGCAGGCATGGTAGAAAACAAAATGCTGGAATGATCATGCAGTAGTAGCTCAGCGTAAGAGCGCCGGTCTTGTAAACCGGATGCCGGAGGTTAAACCCCTCCCTTCTGCTCAGAGAAAAGAGATTTTAACTCCCACCCCCGGCCCCCAAAGCCGGGATTCTAAATTAAACTATTCTCTGCCTAACATATATGTCCTTCAATGCATATATGTATAAAAACCATTCATTTATTTTAACCAATTCATGGATATTCAAGGACACATATGATTAATAAACGTAAATAGTAATAACACCCTCATATACCAACAAACACCCAAGAATACACAAAGCAAATAAGAAGTAGGTAACATTCCAATAAATCTAGGATGGAGAGATTTAGGGATCCAACAGATTAACCCATAGGTTAAGTTATACGTTTACTCCAACTCCCGACAAATGAAACAACTGGATGTAGTAAGAACCTACCATCAGTTGATTTTCAGTATGTCAACGGTTATTGAAGGTGAGGGACAAGTATTCGTGGGGGTTTCACAGGGTGCACTATTCCCGGCATTTGGTTCCTACTTCAGGGCCAATACCTGATATTATTCCCCGCACTTTCATCGACGCTTACATAAGTTAATGGTGGGATACTACTCCGAGAACCGACCATGCCGGGCGTTCTCTCTAATGGGCTACTGGTTCTTTTTTTTCTCTTTCCTTTCGATTGGCATTACAGAGTGCATACAGACTTAGCTGACACGGTTGAACATTTTTCACGTTAAGCAGGTAATAAGGTGAGTTAAATTAAGATATCACATCTACACTGCATAACAGTATATCAAGAGCATAATAGCTGCTCTATCAGTAGGAAGATTCCCTTTACAGCCCCTGGCTTCTTCGCGTAAAACCCCCCTACCCCCCAAAACTCCTAGGATGCTTAAGACTCCTGAAAACCCCCCGGAAACAGGAAAACCCCTAGTAGTTATTTTCACTAACCCAAATGTGTGTTTGTATACATTATTATAATAATGCACAC